AAATGAAAATAACTTATTTTAAATGAAATAGGCTGTTTTCATCTAATTTTTTTTTTTTTTTTTTTTTTTTTTKTTAATTTAATGAAATTTAGATAAAGAAATTGTTAGTAGTATTGATTTATCTAAATAAATAAAATTAGTATACAAAATATTATTAAATTTTTGTATAATAGGTAATATAAAATTCCAATATAGACATTTCCGAGAGTTAAAAGTACAACACATAGATAAATAGATAAATGAATACCAATTATTTATTTTACATTAAAAATATATACAAATGTCTAACAACAGATTATATTATATACTAATAAATTGATAGAATTGTTATCCATTTCTGAATCTTAAAACTTTTTTTTATATGATCATAGATATCTATTAATTAATTAAATATTTATATACATATATATTTATATTAATCTATACTTGGTATATCGTTAATTTATCTTAAATTATTATTATATAAATTATAAAAATTTAAAATAATAATAAATATTAAAATGAATATTTATAATTATTATAATTATTTTTTAAATTATAATATTTTAAAAAATAATTGTAATAATTATATATTTATTAATATTTATTTAATTATATTAATAGTTTTACATAACCTTAATCTAATTTTTTTTAAATTATTAATTTATTATTTTTTATTATTTAAATAAAAATGATATAATAAAAAAATAAATTATATTAATTTAATTTTTATTTATTAATTTTTTTTTTTTTATTATTTTATATTTATTTGAGATATTAAATTATTTATGTTAATTTAATTTTTAATAATTAAAGTTATTGGCATTAGTTTAAATAAAATAAGCTATTTTCATTTAACTTTTTTAATGAAAAACGGTAAGTTATTTAGGGGATTCTTACTGCATAGGCTCGAATTACCATTTTTTATTTATTAAAATAAGTATTTTATTTTATTGTTTTATTTGCTAAAAAAGATATTTAATAATATTAGTAATTTTATGTTATTTAGTTTAATTTTTATTTCAATTATTGATTTATTTTTTTTTATTATTTATATTATATTTATTTAATAAATTAAATTATTTATGTTAATTTAATTTTTAATAATTAAAGTTATTGGCATTAGTTTAAATAAAATAAGCTATTTTCATTTAACTTTTTTAATGAAAAACGGTAAGTTATTTAGGGGATTCTTACTGCATAGGCCCGAATTACCATTTTTTATTTATTAAAATAGGTGTTTATTTTATTGTTTTATTTGCTAAAAAAGAATATTTAATAAATACATAACCTTAATCTAATTTTTATTATTATTTAATATATTAATGTGTAAAGTTTTATTTTAGCTTAAAATTTTATTATTGATTTGTTTTATATGTAAGTTTTTGCGTGTATTTTTATTTATTTTAAAAATAATTAAATTTAAATTATAATCTCAGTAAGTAGTTTTATTAATCAAGGAAACTTGGAAATAGTAATTTCATGTAGTATTGGCCAAATTTGTGCCAGCAGCCGCGGTTATACAAATAATGCAAATAAAATTTGGTTGGTGTGAGTTAAAATGGGTTTTTAAAATAAAGTTGAATTTATTAGGTGAAATTTTAAATTTAATAATTTTTATATGAATGTTTTTGAGGCTTGTAAATTTTAGGTATAAACTAGGATTAGATACCCTATTATTTAAAATGTAATTTAAAACACTAAGGTAGTAGTAGTTATGTTCTTGAAACTTAAAAAATTTGGCGGTATTTTAGTCTATTCAGAGGAACCTGTCCTGTAATTGATAATCCACGTTGAACCTTACTTAAATTTGTTTGTCAGTTTATATACCGTCGTTATCAGAATATTTTATTAGAAAAATAATTTTCTATAATTTTTATTAGAATTTATATCAGATCAAGGTGTAGCTTATGTTTAAGTAGAGATGGGTTACAATAATTTTAATTAAATGAATCTAATTTTGAAATATTTTTAGTGAAGGTGGATTTGATAGTAAATTTTTAAAGATTGTGAGGTTGATTTTAGCTCTAGAATATGCACACATCGCCCGTCGCTCTTACTATTAAGGTAAGATAAGTCGTAACATAGTAGATGTACCGGAAGGTGTATCTAGAATGACAATTTAAAGCTTATTAAGTAAAGCATTTCATTTACATTGAAAAGATTTTTGTGCAAATCAATATAGATTGAATAATATTTGTTTATTAATTTTATAATTTTTTAAAATGATTTATTAAAAATAATTATATAGTTTAATGTTTTAGTAATTTGTAGTGAAAAAATAATTATAATAATAGTTTATTAGTATTGTGAAAGATTATTGAAATAATTTGAAAAATTTTTGTGTTTAAAGAAAATTTAATTTGTTGTACCTTGTGTATCAGGGTTTATCAAATAATTAATAATTATTTATTAGTCTCGATTTTATAAGAGTTAATAATTTATTAAAGTTAATGTGTCAAAATTATTTTAAATAAATTATTAGAAATGAAATGTTATTCGTTTATAAAGGTATCTAGTTTTTTTAGAAATAAATTTAATTTACGAATTTTTGATTTTTAAGTTATTTATTTAATTTAAAATTTTATTAATTTGACTATCTTAAGGGATAAGCTTTAAGATAGATTATTAAAAATTAATAATTATTAATATAAAATGTATGCTTAGAATTAGCAATCGTTAATAAGTTTGTTATAAATTATTTTATAGTATTGTATTATTTATTATGTTTTAATTTTTTATAAAAATTTTTTTAATAATAGTTTATAGGAAGTAATAATGGTAGAATTAGTATATATGTTTGTTGTGTTAATAATTATATGTGATAAGTTTATATAAAGAACTCGGCAAATTTTTTACTCGCCTGTTTAACAAAAACATGTCTTTTTGAGTTATTTTTAAAGTCTGACCTGCCCACTGAATTTTTTTAAATGGCCGCAGTATTTTAACTGTGCAAAGGTAGCATAATCATTAGTCTTTTAATTGAAGGCTGGTATGAACGGTTGGACGAAGTATAAGCTGTTTCATGTAAATTTACAGTAGAATTTTATATTTTAGTCAAAAAGCTAAAATGTAATTAAAAGACGAGAAGACCCTATAAATCTTTATATTTTATTTAATTTAAATTTTTTTGATTTTTTTTATTTTTATTATATTAAATATTTTGTTGGGGTGATATTAAAATTTGATGAACTTTTAATTGTTTTAAATCATTAATTTATGAATTATTGATCCATTAGTAGTGATTATAAGATTAAGTTACTTTAGGGATAACAGCGTAATTTTTTTGGAGAGTTCTTATCGATAAAAAAGTTTGCGACCTCGATGTTGGATTAAGATATAGATTTAGGTGTAGCCGCTTAAATACTGAGTCTGTTCGACTTTTAAATTCTTACATGATCTGAGTTCAGACCGGCGTAAGCCAGGTTGGTTTCTATCTTTAATATGTTGTAATATCTTAGTACGAAAGGACCAGATATTAAAATAATAGTATTTTTTAATTAGAATTTTAATAATTTAATACTATTTTGGCAGATTAGTGCAATAAATTTAGAATTTATTTATGTGATGTTATATTACAAATAGTACTTGTTTTTTATAGAGTTTATTTTATCGTTTATTGGAAGATTAATTTTAGTTATTTGTGTTTTAGTTAGAGTGGCTTTTTTGACTCTTTTAGAGCGTAAAGTGTTAGGATACATTCAGATTCGTAAGGGGCCTAATAAGGTTGGATTAATAGGGATTCCTCAACCTTTTTGTGATGCAATTAAGTTATTTACTAAGGAACAGACCTATCCTCTTTTATCAAATTATATTTCCTATTATTTTTCTCCTATTTTTTCTTTATTTCTTTCATTAGTTGTATGGCTTTGTGTTCCATTATTTGTTAAGTTGTATTCTTTTAATTTAGGTTTATTATTTTTTTTGTGTTGTACTAGTTTGGGGGTTTATACAGTTATGGTAGCTGGTTGGTCATCTAATTCTAATTATGCATTATTAGGTGGGTTGCGAGCTGTCGCTCAGACTATTTCTTATGAAGTTAGAATGGCTTTGGTTTTATTATCTTTTGTTTTTTTGATTGGGGGTTATAATATTTTGGATTTTTTTTATTATCAGAAAAGTATTTGATTTTTAATAATTTTATTTCCTATTAGATTAGTTTGATTTTGTATTTGTTTGGCTGAAACTAATCGAACTCCTTTTGATTTTGCGGAGGGAGAATCTGAGTTGGTGTCCGGATTTAATGTTGAGTATAGAAGTGGGGGGTTTGCATTAATTTTTATAGCGGAATATGCTAGAATTTTATTTATAAGTATATTGTTTTGTGTAATTTTTTTGGGTTGTGATTTATTTAATTTATTGTTTTATGTTAAATTGACTTTTATTTCTTTTTTATTTATTTGAGCTCGTGGAACTCTTCCCCGGTTTCGGTACGATAAATTAATATATTTAGCTTGAAAGAGTTTTTTACCTTTTTCATTAAATTTTTTATTATTTATTATTGGGGTTAAATTGTTAATGTTTTTTTATATGTGGTTAATATAAATTAGTAAATAAAAGTTAATAGAAAGGTTGATTTCTATCTTATGTTTTCAAAACATATGCTTATTCAAGCTCATTAACTAATTAATTAAACTATCTCATCATTTGTTAATTAAAGGGTTAATAATATAATATAAGAAGTAGATAACAGTTAAAATTTGTCCAACTAAAACGTAGGGTTCTTCTACTGGTCGGGCTCCAATTCATGTTAGAAGAATAACAGTAACTACTATAGTTCAGAATAGAATTTTGTTGATAGGGTAGAATTGAATTCCTCGGAATTTACTTAAGTGGTAAAATGGTAGGATTATTAAGATAGCAATTGATAATACTAGTGCAATCACTCCTCCTAATTTGTTGGGAATTGAACGTAAGATTGCATATGCGAATAGGAAGTATCATTCGGGTTGGATATGAACTGGAGTAACTAGGGGATTTGCTGGGATAAAATTGTCAGGATCTCCTAATAAATAGGGATTAATTAGTGTTAATAATAATAGTGCTGTGATTATGACAATAAATCCAACGATGTCCCTGAATGAAAAGTATGGGTGAAATGGAATTTTATCAATATTAGAGTTTAATCCAATAGGATTGTTTGAACCTGTTTGGTGTAGAAATAGAAGGTGAATTAGTGTTATTGCGAGGACAATAAAAGGTAGAATAAAATGAAACGTGAAAAATCGGGTAAGAGTTGCATTATCTACAGCAAATCCCCCTCATACTCATTGTACTAAATCAATACCTAGATATGGGATAGCTGATAGTAAGTTTGTAATAACGGTTGCTCCTCAGAAAGATATTTGACCTCATGGTAAAACGTATCCTATGAAGGCTGTTGCTATTACTAAAAATAAAATTAGTACTCCAACTAGTCATGTAGGAGTAAATAAATATGATCCGTAGTAGATTCCTCGTCCGACATGTAGGTAGATGCAAATGAAGAAAAAAGACGCACCGTTAGCGTGTAGGGTTCGTAATAATCATCCATAGTTTACATCTCGGCAGATATGGTTTACTCTGTTAAAAGCTAAATTAATATCAGCTGTGTAATGTATAGCTAAAAATAATCCTGTTAGAATTTGAATAATTAAACATAATCCTAGTAGGGAACCAAAATTTCATCATCTGGAAATGTTTACAGGAGCAGGGAGATCTACTAAAGCATTGTTCGCAATTTTAAATAAAGGGTGTTGGGTTCGTAAAGGTTTGTTCATTAGTTTATTTGCCGTAGTGGTCCGTAGAATAATTTAGTAATTTTTACTACTGCGATAAGAGTAATTAATAAATAGTTTATTAATAGGATTGTGATGATGTTTGTTGGGAAATTGTATAGTTTATTAAGGTTTAGAGCATTTTCTGTTATAAAAATATTAGGGTTGTAATTATTTTGTGTTTCTAATGTTGTTAAAAATGGTGCTATAGATGATTTATCTATTAATGTAAAAATTAGTATTAGTGCTGTTATTATAGTTAGACATATCAATCTTAATTTTATAGATAGTGAAAATATTTCATTTGAAGCTAGGGATGTTAYGTAAATAAATAGTACTAGTATTCCTCCTAAGAAAATTAAAAATAAAATATATGAGAATCAAAAGCTTTTTGCTATTAAGCCTGTTAATAAACAGATTTGTAGGGTTTGAATTAGGAGTATTAATCCTATGGCTAATGGATGATTTATTTGAATGAAAATGAATCTGGAAATTAGGGTTGAGGAATATAGAAATAGTTGTATTATATCAGGAGGTAGTTTAATTAAAATATTAATTTTGGGGATTAATGATAAAGTAGCTTCTTTTCTCTTGAAGTTTTAAAAGAATGATTCTTATTTTTGATTTACAAGACCAATGTTTTTATTAAACTATTAAAACTAATGATAATAAGATTATATTGAGGGTTGCCTTGTTTTTTATTTTTAATAGGGGTATTTGTTTTTGTTTCTAATCGTAAACATTTATTGTCTATACTTTTGAGTTTAGAATATATTGTGTTGAATTTATTTTTTTTATTATTTATTTTTTTGAATTTAATAGATTATAGAAGATTTTTTAGCATAATATTTTTAACTTTTAGAGTGTGTGAAGGTGCTTTAGGTCTTTCAATTTTAGTGTCTATAATTCGTACGCATGGAAATGATTATTTTCAATCGTTTAATATTTTACAATGTTAAAATTAATTATAATAATACTTTTTATTAGACCTGTTTGTTTTGTAAACGGATTGTTTTGAATGGTTCAGAATTTGTTATTTATTGTTACATTTTTATTTATTTTATTTAATTATTGTACAAATTATTTTGTAAATGTTAGTTATTTTATGGGATATGACGTTATTTCTTATGGATTGATTTTGTTGAGATTTTGGATTTGTACTTTAATATTAACAGCTAGTGAATCTGTTAATAAGTATAATAATTATAGGGAATTATTTTTATTTAATGTGTTAATTTTATTAGTTTTTTTGGTTTTAACGTTTAGAAGAATGAGTTTATTTATGTTTTATTTATTTTTTGAAAGAAGTTTAATTCCTACTTTGTTTTTAATTTTGGGTTGGGGATATCAACCTGAACGGTTGCAGGCAGGTGTATATTTATTATTTTATACATTATTAGTTTCTTTACCGATGTTAGTCGGTATTTTTTATTTATATAGTAACTTAAATATTATGGATTTTTATTTATTGGGGAATTATATATTTAATTATGATCTTTTATATTTATCTTTGATTTTAGCTTTTTTAGTTAAAATACCGATATTTTTAGTTCATTTGTGGCTTCCTAAGGCTCATGTTGAGGCTCCAGTTTCAGGTTCTATAATTTTAGCTGGGATTATATTAAAATTAGGGGGCTATGGTTTGTTGCGAGTGTTTTCTTTTTTGCAACTTAGAGGCATTAAGTATAATTATGTTTGAGTTAGTATTAGATTAGTGGGTGGGGTTTTAATTAGTTTAGTGTGTTTACGTCAAACTGATTTAAAGGCTTTGATTGCTTATTCTTCTGTGGCTCATATAGGTATTGTATTAGGGGGATTAATAACATTAAATTATTGAGGTGTTTGCGGTTCTTATGCTCTTATAATTGCTCATGGGCTTTGTTCTTCAGGTTTATTTTGTTTAGCAAATATTACTTATGAGCGGTTGGGGAGTCGAAGACTATTAATTAATAGGGGATTATTAAATTTTATACCTTCTATAACTTTATGATGATTTTTATTAAGTGCATGTAATATGGCCGCTCCTCCGTCTTTAAATTTGTTGGGAGAAATTTCGTTATTAAATAGAATTGTTAGATGGTCTTGGATGACTATGGTAGCTTTATCGTTACTGTCGTTTTTTAGAGCTGCATATACATTATATTTATATGCTTATAGACAACACGGTAAGTTGTTTTCTGGGGTTTATTCTTTTAGTGTAGGTAAGATTCGAGAATATTTTTTATTATTTCTTCATTGATTTCCTTTAAATTTGTTAATTTTAAGGAGAGATATTTGTTTGTTTTGACTTTAGTTGATCTAGATAGTTTATTTAAAATATTGATTTGTGGTGTCAGTGATATGATTAGTCATTTTAGATCGTGAAATATTTATCAATTTGTAGAATTAGATTTTTAACATTAATCTCTATTAGACTAACGTGTTTTTCATCTAGTTTGGTGTATTTATTGAATGATTATGTTATTTTTTTGGAGTGGGAGGTAGTTAGACTGAATTCAGCTAGAATTGTGATAACTTTTTTATTTGATTGAATAAGTTTATTATTTATATCTTTTGTTTTATTAATTGCTTCTTTAGTAATTTATTATAGAAGGGAATATATATCGGGAGATATAACTATAAATCGTTTTATTATATTAGTGCTTATGTTTGTATTATCTATAATGTTATTAATTATTAGCCCTAATTTGATTAGAATTTTATTAGGTTGAGATGGGTTAGGGTTGGTGTCTTATTGTTTAGTTATTTATTTTCAAAATGTTAAGTCCTATAATGCGGGGATGCTTACAGCTCTTTCTAATCGGATTGGTGATGTGGCTTTTTTATTAGCTATTGCTTGGATATTAAATTATGGGGGTTGAAATTATATTTTTTATTTGGAGGTTATAAGGGGTAGAATTGAGATGGAGGTTATTGGTGCGTTAATTGTATTGGCGGCTATAACTAAAAGTGCTCAGATTCCCTTTTCTTCTTGATTGCCCGCGGCTATGGCCGCTCCTACACCTGTTTCTGCTTTAGTCCATTCTTCAACTTTGGTTACTGCTGGGGTTTATTTATTGATTCGATTTAATATTTTATTGGTAGGTAATTGATTGGGTAGTTTATTACTTTTATTATCTGGGTTAACTATATTTATAGCTGGGCTGGGTGCTAATTTTGAGTTTGATTTGAAGAAAATTATTGCTTTATCTACTTTAAGACAGTTGGGGTTGATAATAAGTATTTTATCAATAGGATTTTATAAATTAGCTTTTTTTCATTTATTGACTCATGCTTTATTTAAGGCTTTGTTATTTATGTGTGCTGGAGCTATTATTCATAATATAAATAATTCTCAAGATATTCGTTTAATAGGGGGATTGGGGGTTTATATACCTTTGACTTCTGGCTGTTTTAATGTTGCTAATTTAGCGTTGTGCGGGATACCTTTTTTAGCTGGGTTTTATTCTAAGGATATAATTTTGGAAATTGTGTCTTTAAGTTATATAAATTTATTTTCTTTTTTTTTGTACTTTTTTTCTACTGGTTTAACTGTTTGTTATTCTTTTCGGTTGGTTTATTATTCAATAACTGGTGAGTTAAATTGTGGTTCTTTAAATATGCTTAATGATGAGGGGTGAGTAATGCTTCGTGGTATAAGCGGATTATTATTTATAAGAATTATTGGGGGGAGAATATTAAGATGGTTAATTTTTCCTACTCCTTATATAATTTGTTTACCTAGTTATTTGAAGTTGTTAACTTTATATGTTTGTATTGTGGGGGGTTTAATAGGTTATTTAATTTCAAATGTTTCTGTATTTTATTTTAATAAATCTTTAAATAGTTATTTGAGAAGTTTTTTTTTTGGTTCAATGTGATTTATGCCTTATATTTCTACGTATGGAATTGTTAATTATCCTTTGGTTTTAGGAGGTAGTGTTTGTAAATCTTTTGATCAGGGTTGATCTGAGTTTTTTGGTGGGCAAAATTTATATAGTGAGTTAATTAAATGGTCTCAATCTATAACAGTTATACATAACAATAACTTAAAGATTTATCTTTTATTATTTGTTTTATGAATTATTTTCTTATTTTTCTTTTTAATATTTTATCTAAATAGCTTAAGTAAGAGCATAACATTGAAGATGTTAGGGTAATTGTTATAATTTTTGGATATAGTGAATATATAATAGTAATTTATAAAAATAGTAGAATTTTGTTTTTACAATGAAAATGTAATGTTTTTTTTAAACTATATAAATAGAAGTACAAATGGAGTTTAACCATTAAAAGATAAAAGTTAGCAGCTTTTTCTTGGACGTCATACTTCCTTAATTGGAGATGAGTCTCAGTTCTACCATTAACAGTGATAAGCCTCTTTTTGGCTTCAATTAAAAGATATTTAATAAATAAAGAATAAGGGTATTATAATACCTAAAATTAGGTCGAAACTAATTGCAATGAATCGCTTCATATTCTTTTAAGGTAGATTGAATGTTCAATACTTTTTGAATGCAAATCAAATGTTATAATTAACTACAACCCTAATTGGATCAGTTTAGTATTCCTTGGTTTCATTCGTGGTATAAGCCAATAATTAAAATGATAATAAAGATAATTGATGTTCTGGTTCAAATAAATAAGTTTGAAACGGAGATGATTAAAATTATTGGTAAAATTAAGGCGATTTCTACATCAAAAATTAAGAAGATAATGGTGATTAAAAAAAATCGTAACGAGAAAGGTAAGCGTGATGATGATTTTGGGTCAAATCCGCATTCAAATGGAGAGCATTTTTCTCGGTCTGTTAATGTTTTTTTTGAGAGTGTGGATGCTAAAATTATTACAATGCTTGCTATAATAATAAGAATAGATGCTATAACAATTACTGAAAATATTATCTATACTACATTTATTAGTAGTCCTTATGATTGGAAGTCAAATATACTTATATACTATATAGATAATTAATTAACCTCCTCATCAGTAAATTGAAATATATAGGAAAAGTCATACGATATCAACAAAGTGTCAATATCAAGCGGCTGCTTCAAATCCAAAGTGGTGTGTTTTAGAAAAATGGTTATTTAAATGTCGAATTAAACATACTAATAGGAATGTTGTTCCGATTAGTACGTGGATTCCGTGAAATCCTGTTGCTATGAAGAATGTAGAACCGTAAACGGAGTCGGCGATAGTGAATGGAGCTTCAATATATTCATATGCTTGAAGAATTGTGAAATATACTCCTAGTAGGACTGTAAAAAATAGTCCTTGGGTGGCCTGAGAGTGATTACCTTCTATTAATCTGTGGTGAGCTCATGTTACTGTAATTCCTGATGATAGAAGAATTGCTGTATTTAATAGGGGAATTTGGAAGGGGTTGAAGGGTTGAATTCCAGCAGGGGGCCATATAGCTCCTAATTCAATTGCAGGTGATAGTCTGCTATGAAAGAAGGCTCAAAAAAAGGATAAGAAAAACAATACTTCTGATAGAATAAATAAGATTATTCCTCATCGAAGTCCTAGGGTTACAGGTAGTGTGTGTAGGCCTTGGAATGTTCCTTCTCGAGATACGTCTCGTCATCATTGATAGACTGTTAAAATAGTGATTACATTTCCTAATAAAAATAGTGAAATATCATATTGATGAAATCATTTAACTAATCCTGAAACAGAAGTTATAGCTCCGATTGCTCCTGTTAGGGGTCATGGACTATAATCTACTAAATGAAAGGGGTGATTTGAGTGTGTTGACATTAATTTACTTCTCTAGAATATAAAGTTCTTAAAACTGCAAATACATATGATTGGATAATTGCAACTGCTGATTCAAGAACTAAAAGTGCAATTTGTCCAATTAATAGGAGTGAAACAATTGCATAAGATAAGGAAGGACCAGTATTTCCTAAGAGTGTTAAGAGTAAATGTCCTGCAATTATATTTGCGGCTAATCGGACGGCTAAAGTTCCGGGTCGGATGATGTTACTAATGGTTTCAATGCACACTATAAAAGGTATTAGTACGGCAGGGGTTCCTTGTGGCACTAAATGTGCGAATATATGCTGAGTGTGGTTAATTCAGCCATATAATATGAAACATAGTCATAAAGGTAAAGCTAGGGTTAAAGTTAAAGTTAAGTGGCTTGTTCTGGTAAAAATATAGGGGAATAATCCTATAAAATTATTAAATAAGATTAATGAAAATAATGATACGAAAATGAAAGTGGAGCCGGAGTGTCCTGATGGTCCTAATAAAGTTTTAAATTCTTTGTGGAGTGTTATTAAAATAGAGTTTCAAAAAATATGTCATCGTGATGGTATTAATCAGTATCTTGAGGGGATTAGCAATAATCCAAGGAATGTGCTTATTCAATTTAGGGATATATTGAAGATGCTTGAAGAAGGATCAAATACAGAGAATAAATTTGTTATCATTTTCAGTTTAGAGGTGAAGTTGAATGTTTTTTTGAAACTTGTGATGTAGGTGTTTGAGGGATTATAGAGTAGTAATTTATTATGCTAAATAATATAAAAGTAATTGAAAAGATAATAAATAGGCTTAATCAACCAATTGGTGCTATTTGTGGGATTAAAAAATATTGAATGTTCAATAATTTTAGTTTGACATACTAATGTTATGAGTTTAACTAATTTTTTCATTAGAAGTAAGCGCTAATTTACTATAAAGTGGTTTAAGAGACCAGTACTTGCTTTCAGTCATCTAATGGTAGATTATAGATTAGTTCTATTAGTAATTCATTTAATGAAGTTATTTACGGGAATGCTTTCAATTACAATTGGTATAAATCTGTGATTAGCTCCGCAAATTTCGGAGCATTGTCCATAAAATAATCCGGGTCGGTTTATTAAAAAATTTGTTTGATTTAATCGACCTGGGGTTCCATCAACCTTTACTCCTAGGGCTGGTACTGTTCAGGAGTGAATTACGTCAGCTGCTGTTACTAAAAGTCGGATTTGAGAGTTTATAGGTAAAACCACTCGGTTGTCTACGTCGAGTAGGCGGAACCCATCTGTAGGTAGCTCATTTGTTGGGGTTATGTATGAATCAAATTCTACATTTATAAAATCTGAATATTCGTAACTTCAGTATCATTGGTGTCCAATAGCTTTTAGGGTTACTGATGGTTCATTGATTTCGTCAAGCAGGTAAAGTAGTCGAAGAGAAGGGAAAGCAATAAATAATAAAATAATAGCTGGGAGGATTGTTCAAATTACTTCAATTGTTTGTCCGTGGAGAAGGTTTCGGTTTGTGTAGGTGTTAAAAAATAATATAAATATTAAGTAACCTACTAAAGCTGTAATTATCACTAAAATTATTAAAGCATGATCGTGAAAAAAGGTGAGTTGTTCTATAAGAGGAGAGGCGCTATCTTGAAGGCCGAGTGCAGCTCATGTTGTCATTAGTTTCTAATAAAAGTAAAATACTTTATATATGGAGCTTAAATCCATTGCACTAATCTGCCATATTAGAAATTAGTTAAAAGAGGAAGTTCTGAATAACTGTGTTCGGCTGGCGGAGTATTTTGTAGTCATTCGATTGAAGAACTAAGTTGTATAGGGTAAATGACTTGACGTTGGGTGATTAATCTTTCTCAAATAATAAATAGAAGGAAAAGAATTCCTAATAGTGAAATAGAAGAACCAATTGTAGAAACTACGTTTCAAGTAGTATAGGCGTCTGGGTAATCAGAATAACGTCGAGGTATGCCGGCGAGTCCAAGGAAATGTTGGGGGAAGAAAGTTAAATTTACTCCGATAAATATAATAATAAATTGACTTTTTAGTCAGCTGGGGTTTAAAACTAGTCCTGTAAATAGTGGGTATCAGTGTACAAATCCTGCTATAATAGCGAATACTGCTCCTATAGACAGAACATAGTGGAAGTGAGCAACTACATAGTAGGTATCGTGTAAAATAATATCTACTGAGGAATTGGCTAATACAACTCCGGTTAAACCTCCTACGGTAAATAGGAATACAAATCCTAGGGCTCACAATATTGCTGGAGAGTAATTTAATTGTGTTCCGTGTAGAGTGGCTAATCAGCTGAAAATTTTAATTCCTGTAGGTACAGCAATGATTATAGTAGCTGAGGTGAAATATGCTCGAGTATCAACGTCTATTCCTACAGTAAATATGTGGTGAGCTCATACAATAAATCCTAGTAATCCAATTGCTAGTATTGCGTAAATTATCCCTAATGAACCGAATGTTTCCTTTTTACCTGATTCTTGGCTGATAATATGAGAAATTATCCCGAATCCTGGTAAAATTAAAATATAAACTTCGGGGTGTCCAAAAAATCAAAATAAGTGTTGGTATAGAATAGGGTCCCCCCCTCCTGCTGGGTCAAAGAAAGATGTATTTAGGTTTCGATCTGTTAGAAGTATTGTAATGGCTCCGGCCAATACTGGTAAGGATAGTAGTAATAATAGTGCTGTTAGTACTACTGCTCATACAAATAGGGGTATTCGATCAAAAGTGATTCCTGTAGATCGTATATTGATAACTGTAGTAATAAAGTTTACGGCCCCTAAAATTGAGGAGATACCTGCTAAATGTAATGAGAAGATTGCTAAATCTACTGAAGCTCCTCCGTGGGCAATAATTGAAGAAAGAGGAGGGTAAACTGTTCAACCTGTACCAGCTCCATTTTCCACTATGCTGCTGACTAAAAGTAGGGTTAGAGATGGGGGAAGAAGTCAAAAACTTATATTATTTATTCGGGGGAATGCTATATCTGGTGCTCCAAGTATTAGCGGAACTAATCAGTTTCCAAATCCTCCGATTATAATAGGCATTACTATAAAGAAAATCATTACAAATGCATGGGCTGTTACAATAACATTATAAATTTGATCGTCACCGATTAAGGCTCCGGGGTGTCCTAATTCAGCACGCACTAAAATTCTAAGAGATGTTCCAACTATACCTGCTCAGGCCCCGAAAATAAAATATAATGTTCCAATATCTTTATGATTTGTTGAAAAAAGCCATTGTTGCGATTAAATGGCTGAAGATTAGGCGATAGATTGTAAATCTATTTATAAGAGTTTATCTTTTTAATCAGGCTTTATAGTCAATAATGATATTAGACTGCAATTCTAAAGGAGTAAGATTTTTACTAAGGCTTAAAAGATTTATACTTATATTTATAACTTTGAAGGCTATTAGTTTTTTTAACTTAAAGCCTTGTGAAAATTAAAGGAATAAGTATCCCAAAGATACGAGTGTTAATCTGAACGTGGAAATAAATCTAAGGATTAATATAATTATGAAAGAGGTATTATTAATAAATACGTTTGTGATTCAATTGTTTTCATAATAGTTTAGTATGAATGCTGCAAAACAAAGACGTAAATAGAAAAATAAGGTAATCAGAGTTATTACTGTTAGAATGATTATAAGGATAAACTGGTTATTTATAACTAAAAGTTGGATAACCAATCATTTAGGTAAAAATCCAATAAATGGGGGTAGTCCTCCTAAGGATAGTAGATTAAAGAATAATAAAAATTTTAGTGTTTTTGAGTTGAAAAATGAGTTAAAGAGTTGATTAATATGGAATATTTTGAAATTGTTTAGGATAAAAATTAAACTAAATGATAGGAATGTGTAGAAGGAGAAGTAAATTAGTCATATTGATTCGTTAGCTTGTATTGCGGCGAGCATTCATCCTAGGTGATTAATTGATGAAAATGCTATTAATTTTCGTAGGGATGTTTGGTTTAATCCTCCTAAAGAACCAGTGATTGTTGATAGGATTGTTACTAAAGTAATAAAATTATTTTGTGTTGTGTAAGAAATTAATATGAGTGGAGCGATTTTTTGTCAAGTTATTAAAATTAAAGCATTTATTCATGAAAGACCTTCTATTACATTTGGAAATCAGAAATGAAAAGGAGCTGCCCCTCTTTTTAATAAGAGAGAAGATGTAATAATAAGATCATTGTATGCGGAGCTTACCTGATTAAATGGTAAATTATTCAGATATATTATTATAATAGCGAATAATAATACTGCGGAGGCTATTGCTTGAGTTAGAAAATACTTTAGAGAGGCTTCTGTAGATATTAAATTATTATTATTTATTAGGGGGATAAAAGCTAATAAATTAATTTCTAAACCTATTCAAGCACCTAATCAAGAATTAGACGACACTGTAATTATTGTTCCTATTATTAAAATAAAAAAGAATATAATCTTAGCTGAATTATTAAAAATTAAAAAGAAAAGGGTTAGAACCTTTATAAATGGGGTATGAGCCCAGTAGCTTAATTAGCTTATCTTTTTAGGTATATTTTGGTGTATGATGCACAAAAGTTTTTGATACTTTTAGAAATAGTTTGATTCTATTAAATATAATGAATGTAATCTTATTACATAATTTACCCTATCAAGGTAACCCTTTTGTCAGGCAATTCATT